CCCTCGTTTAAAAGGATATTTTTGGTGTAGAAAGTCTCAAATTCAGGATCTTCCGCTGCACGGATTTCCTGGGAAACGAAGTCATAGGCACGTAGGTTCAGAGCCAGGCCAACTACGCCAATAGCACTCATCCATAAACCGGTGACGGGTACAAATAGCATAAAGAAATGTAACCAACGTTTATTGGAAAAAGCAACACCAAAGATTTGGGACCAAAAGCGGTTAGCAGTAACCATTGAATAAGTTTCTTCCGCTTGAGTTGGGTTAAAAGCTCGGAAGGTATTCGCACCATCACCATCTTCGAATAGAGTGTTTTCTACAGTAGCCCCATGAATAGCGCATAGCAGAGCCGCGCCTAATACTCCGGCAACTCCCATCATATGAAAGGGGTTCAACGTCCAATTATGAAATCCTTGGAAGAAAAGGATGAATCGAAATATAGCTGCTACGCCAAAACTCGGTGCAAAGAACCAACCAGATTGCCCCAGTGGATAAATAAGGAATACGGAAACAAAAACCGCGATTGGACCAGAGAATGAAATTGCATTATAAGGCCTCAATTGAACAGACCGAGCAAGTTCAAATTGACGTAACATGAAACCTATTAGTGCAAAAGCCCCATGGAGAGCGACAAAAGTCCACAGACCACCTAATTGACACCAACGAGTAAAATCCCCTTGTGCTTCTGGTCCCCATAGTAGCAACAAAGAGTGTGCTAAACTATTAGCAGGGGTGGAAACCGCCGCCGTTAAGAAATTGCAGCCTTCTAAATAGGAACTAGCCAATCCATGGGTATACCAAGAAGTTACAAAAGTAGTCCCTGTAAACCAACCCCCTAAAGCGAAATAAGCACAAGGAAAGAGCAATAGGCCAGACCATCCTACAAAAACGAAACGGTCTCTTCGTAACCAGTCGTCCATAATATCAAATAGATCATTTTCTTCTTTAGTAACTCTACCAAGGGCTATAGTCATAGTGATCCTCCTATTCAATTACTTGAACCATTTCCGAGCACCTCATATTACTTCCAAGGCATATGATAGTTTGATTATCTGTGGACGATTTCTTTCTCGTTCAATGCCTTTTTTCAATGGTCTCGAAGATAGAAATTTTGCATTTTTATCTATGGGGTTACAACCGAGGTCGTGGTAAATCCATGAATTTCATTGGATTGATTTTTCTTATACTATAGAAATAAAGAAATAAACATTTGAATTCAGCATTATTCTATGATTCCTATTTCAAAGCCTATCTTTTAAGGGCAAACCCCTCTTTTCTCATTCGCTCTCTATTGCATCGGTGGAAGAACAAATCCATTTTTATGTGGAACGGAAAAGAGTTGCGATTTCTTCTTATTCCTATAGAACGTCTAGTAACAAGAATATGAAATCGTAAATAGCGAAAAATTATTGCCTTGCGCGGTCTAAGTCCAAGGAAATACAAAAAATCCGCTTATACAACAATTTCATCCACATCGAATTTATATATCAGAATAGCGGATAGAGGCATCATTCAAGGGGTCAGGTCTACTTACTTTATCTTTCTTTCCAATTTTATGGTGGGTTTGATAAGAATTTTTTTTTATAATCTGCTTGTTTTATTCTAATAAGTCCTATACGGAAATGCCCGCTGAAGAGAAATTATATCTGATTGTCTCTCAGCCTATATCGAATTTTACAAAGAAGAAACAAGAATTTTCTACTTTTTTTTATTAACATTAAGAAAAAAGAATATAACTAAAATGGAATTGGCAATATAATTTTTATGCACTTTTGAAATGAAAAAGGGAAGGATTTTTTGTAATCGTTATTTCTTGCCTCTGTCATATCGCGAAAACCTTTCGATTTGGAACGGGGAGAGATGGCTGAGTGGACTAAAGCGGCGGATTGCTAATCCGTTGTACAATTTTTTTGTACCGAGGGTTCGAATCCCTCTCTTTCCGCCCCCTCGGATCATTTGGGACTTTCGAATTGTAAGGAATTCGAACCCCCGGATTTTCTCATAGATAAATGTACGAAATAAATCCAATTTGTAAGAAAAAATTCCCCAAAATTTTGGATTTTTACTCCTCACGTCCAGGATTACGTCCTGGGTCATTAGATAAGAATCCAAAGATAAAGAGGGAAACAAAGAATATCACTACTGTATAAACAAAGAGTTTGAGAGTAAGCATTATATAATCTCCAAGATTTTTTTTTTAAGGAATAGATTACCCGTTTTTCCTTACCGCACAGATCCACTAGGATGGTTTTTTCTTATTTTGATACCTAAAAATGCAAAAATAAATGAAAAAAAAATTGCAAGAATTGCTTTCTAATAATCAGTCTTATCAATATCAAAAATTCGTTTAGGTATTGTGTGGGTACCTAAAGGTACCTGCTCAACGTGGGTGCAGGGGGTAGAAAGGCTGATCCAAATTTATTGCTGCAACTATACATTCAATGTAGAAGAATTGGAATTTTAGAATTGAAAGTTCATAATAGAAGACTTCTCAGCTCTTCTACATTTTTTTTTTCTTTTTTTTGGAATGAATACATCATTGAATTTGGCAAACAGAACAGAATAGTAAAGATTTCATCGAAAACTTACAGCAGCTTGCCAAACAAACGCTAATAGAAAAAAGAGTACAGGTATGACAGGCATAACATCCACGATTGGGTTGAAAATGGCATAAGCTTCGGGTAATTTGGCGAAGAAAAAACAAGTCGGATAAAGACCAGAAGTAAAACAGATACAGATTAAACTAAGTATATTAGGCATAACAAGCATTTCGTTCTTGTAGAGTAGATAATTGGATTTTGATTGAGTTATTTTTCTAAGGGAAAAAGGAAAAGAAAAGGTGGATTCCAAATTCTTTTTTCTTCGGACTTTCCCAAAGACAAAATACCTCCTTATATTCGCATTCTCAAATGAGAATGGAAGAAATTCGACTTTCATATAATATCTTAATAGAATTTCATGTAATGATCAATGCATTTTTTGCATTCTATATTATCTGCATGTTTAGAATCCTAGCAAGAAAATATACCCGATTTTTTAGGTAATTGAAGTGGGATTGACGAATAATATATAATAAAACTACTGTTTATTAGTGTCGCATAAAACGAAATGGGGCGTGGCCAAGTGGTAAGGCAGCGGGTTTTGGTCCCGTTATTCGGAGGTTCGAATCCTTCCGTCCCAGATTTTTTTCATGAAACGAAAGAATCGTATTGTGCCCTGCACGACACAAAAGCTTATTAAAGAGAATAATTAGTTCTTATGATCTCTTAGATTAGATGCATTTCTAAGGATTCCTTTTCTTTACTCAGAAAACAAAATCAAATGTCAAGTCCAGTCATCAAATTGAATATCTTTATTTTCAGTAAAAATTTTGGTCTGTCGGCACATTCAGGATATGCTCCTACTACTCATTACTCAGATGTGTATGTGTTTTGAATATGTGTTTTGAAATTCGAACGTTTTAGATAAACTTTATGCTCCATATCCATGAAGTGGGAATTCTTACAGGATACATTTGACACCTAATGTGAAAAAAAAAAAAGAGGGGTTTCCATTCTACGGATAGAGACTAGATTTTTCTATTTTAGGTATTATCTGATTTGCAAATATAATGGAATGTGAGGATTAGAGAGAAATTCATATATTCTATCTAATCGATTTTGGAATTGATTGAAAACAAAATTTATGAGGGAAACACTATATAAAAAATGAAACCTATCCCTTTAGGATACAGATATATTTTGGGTTTGTTGTATTATTAGTAAAAAAGAGGGGTCCTTCTTTGGTTAAGCGAAAACGATCTCGATCTGTGATTCTTTAAATATCCAGAATGATCCATTCTGGTAAGGATAAGGTAAGAACTGTTCGTTGGATAGAATAGAATGGATTCAAAAAAAAATCATACTTTTCTTATTTTGGATTTTTAATTTTTTCTGTTACCTAAAAGAAAGAATCCTATAAGTAAAAGCAAAGACCTTAATTTTACTTTAACACTATTTTTTTTTTTTTACTTCATTTTTTCTTTCTTTTGTTACTCCTGTTACTCCAGTCGAAGAACTATGAAAAGTTTATAACTACCAAACCACTCTTTTCATTGGCATAGTTTATTTGTTGGAGAAGAGTTGATCCTTCTCATTTCAGGATGGATCATCTCAAGTTCTCTGTTGAGGATGGAAATTCTATAATAAATAAGTCTTAAGCAAACTATTTTATTCCTCTTTTTCAAACTATGTTTCATTCATAGGATAGAATATGGGTTTAAATAAATTGGATCCTTGCGGAGTCTTCCCCAATAAATACTTATTTCTTTTATCCATATTTCTCCATAGATAGCAAGTTTTAATTAGTATACAAAACCAATGACTATTCATGATTCCATCCATATTGGATCAATTCTCGATACCACTTTGCAATGAAATTAGAGGAATGTTAATGTTATGGTAAAACTTCGTTTAAAACGATGTGGTAGAAAGCAACGTGCGACTTGAAGGAGATAATCGATTGTGGATTTTGCTATCCACCATTTTCCATAGTAATGAAAATGCTCTTGGCTCGACATAGTCTGTTCTATTTGTCCCGAACCCAATTTGCGCGGAGTTGTTTGTAAGTAAATAGTACACGATGGAGCTCGAGAAGACAGAATTGATTTTTTATCAAGGGAAAGAATCTAGGGTTAGTGAAAACTAATAAATTAGGCCAACTTTGTCAGTCTATCCTTAATATAGAAATTGAAAGGTTAAAATAAGAAAAAGTCTAATTTTGTAACATTAGAAAACTTTTTCGATTAAAAGTCTATCAGAATCAATCGTTCATATTCGATTTCTCTAGAAGAGGAAAATGCTTTATTGAAGGAAATAATAAAAAAAGAAAGGGTATGTTGCTACTCTTTTGAAAGAAAAAAGAATAGGAATTTCCGAAGTAATGTCTAAACCTAAGGATTTCACAAATTAAAGATAAAGGATTCCGGAACAAGTAAACATGATTTTCAACCATCTCAACAATAGAATTAGATCAGAATAAGGAATAAAATAAAATAAAATTTGTTCGAGATGAGATAAAGAAAAGAGTTTAGAGACGACTCAAAAAATTTCGAAGGATTTCTCTTTTGAAGTCTGTCAGTCAAAATTAGCCAACTTGAGTCATGAGTATAAATGTAATTTGTTTTTTCTTCTATAAGGAAATTAATGCAAGTCATAGTCTAATTTCTTTCTACTTGTATTATGGATAGAAATTCGAATCATTTTCTCGAGCCGTATGAGGAGAAAACCTCCTATACGTTTCTAGGGGGGGCATTGTTTATCTACATCTATCCCAATAAGCTGTCTATCGAATCGTTGCAATTGATGTTCGATCTCGAAGAGAAGGGAGAGATCTTCAAAAAGTTGGTTTTTATGATCCGATAAAGAATCAAACTTTTTTAAATGTTCCAGCTATTCTTTATTTCCTTGAAAAAGGCGCTCAACCTACAAGAACTGTTTATGATATTTTAAGTAAAGCAGAATTCTTTAAAGATAAAGAAAGAACTTTGAGTTAATTGAAGAACTAAATGAATAAAAAATAAAAAAGTAGGGGAGGGTCCTTAATATCTCTTAATTATTTAGACACAATTTGTCTCTTTTTTAGTCCTATTTTTTTGCTGCATTTATGTCGTGCTAATCCAACAAAAGCCCTTATTTAATTTCCTTATTTTTATCTAATAGGTTTTCTTACCATTGTCTTTCTATTGACAAAGGTCTATTGAACAAATAGAATTTGTAGCTAGATAGGTCTCTTTATCGTCACTCCATATTAGGTATTTCTGTCTACACTTTGCTGGGTTGCCCCCCCCCTGCATGTATTCTCATACAAGACTTTTTATTAAAAAAAAAATAACAATTTTGCTATTATGATTTAGGCCGCTCCTTTTTTAACCTCAGTGAAATTTAACCGATCTGTTTATTTTGGTATTTGAGTGTTTTTAATGAGTGATAAAATTTTTCTTTTGATGTCTTGCTAATTCAATCTTTTGATAGGAGCGTCTAGCGTAATTCCATCGATTTTTGGATTGCGATCGTATCTAAGATCCTATTTTATCTGGGTTGCTAACTCAATGGTAGAGTACTCGGCTTTTAAGTGCGACTATGATCTTTTACACATTTGGATGAAGCAACAAATTCGTCCAGACTCTTGGTAGAGTCTAGAAGACCACGACTGATCCTCAAAGGTAATGAATGGAAAAAATAGCATGTCGTAATAAAATTCATTTTTTTTTTTTTTTGAATAAAAAAATTCCGATTTTCTGGGTCTAGTGAATAAATGGATAGAGCCTGGCTCTAATTCTGGTAAAATAAAAAGCAACGAGCTTAACTTCTTAATTGAAATGATTCCCCGATCTAATTAGACGTTAAAAATAGATTAGTGCCTGATATGGGGAAAGGCTGGGTTTTCCTATCGGTGGACCCTTGAATTTTTTTTAGGAATCCTAATTATTCTTGATTATGGATTGAAAAGGGATGTTATGAATTGAATGTGTAAAAGAAGCAGTATATTGATAAAGAGACTGTATTCCAAAGTCAAAAGAGCGATTGGCCTGCAAAAATAAAAGATTTGTTCTTTTTAGTAATTAGAACAAACATAAACTAATTAGATAGAAAAGGAGCAGAGAAAGATCTATGGATTAGACTCCCTTTCTTTTCAGGGTTTGTTTTAAAAAATGTAACACCCTGTTATGACCATATTGCACTATGTATCATCATTTGATAAATCGAGAAATGCTTTTTTTCTCTGATTCAAGTAGAAATACAAATGGAAAAATTGGAAGAGTATTCAGAAAAACAGAAATCTCGTCAACAATACTTCGTTTACCCACTTCTCTTTCAGGAATATATTTATGCATTTGCCCATGATTATGGATTAAAAGGTTCCGAACCTGTGGAAATTTTGGGTTGTAATAACAAGAAATTTAGTTCACTACTTGTGAAACGTTTAATTTTTCTAATGTATCAGCAGAATTTTTGGATTAATTCGGTTAATCATCCTAACCAAGATCGATTGTTGGATCACAGCAATCATTTTTATTCAGAGTTTTATTCTCAGATTCTATCTGAGGGGTTTGCAATCGTTCTAGAAATCCCATTCTCGCTAGGAGAACTATCTTGTCCGGAAGAAAAAGAAATACCACAGTTTCAAAATTTACAATCTATTCATTCCATATTTCCCTTTTTAGAAGACAAATTTTTGCATTTACATTATCTATCACATATAGAAATACCCTATCCTATCCATTTTGAAATCTTGGTTCAACTCCTTGAATACCGGATCCAAGATGTTCCATCTTTGCATTTATTGCGATTCTTTCTCAACTATTATTCGAATTGGAATAGTCTTATTACTTCAATGAAATCCATTTTTCTTTTGAAAAAAGAAAATAAAAGACTATTTCGATTCCTATATAACTCTTATGTATCAGAATATGAATTTTTCTTGTTATTTCTTCGTAAACAATCTTCTTGCTTACGATTA